TTTGCGCTGGCTTTATTCAACTAATCATAAAGATATTGGTACATTATACATTATTATAGGAGTTTGATCTGGATTGGCAGGTACTGGTTTAAGTATGTTAATTCGGGCTGAATTAGGTCAACCTGGTTCTTTACTGGGAGACGATCAACTATATAACGTGATTGTTACTGCGCATGCTTTTGTTATGATTTTCTTTTTAGTAATACCAATAATAATTGGGGGGTTTGGAAATTGGTTGGTTCCTCTTATACTTGGAGCTCCAGATATGGCTTTTCCTCGTTTAAATAATATAAGGTTTTGGTTGTTGGTTCCTTCCTTATTCTTACTTCTTGCTTCTTCTGCTGTTGAAAGAGGAGTAGGTACAGGTTGGACAGTATATCCCCCTCTTTCTAGAAATGTGGCTCATTCTGGATCTTCTGTTGATTTGGCTATTTTTTCTCTTCATTTGGCTGGTATTTCTTCGATTCTTGGGGCTGTTAACTTTATTACTACAGTGGTAAACATTCGTTGGCGAGGTCTTCAGTTTGAGCGATTGCCTTTGTTTGTATGGTCTGTTAAGATTACGGCTATTTTACTTCTTCTTTCTCTTCCTGTGTTGGCCGGGGCTATTACTATGCTTTTAACTGACCGTAATTTTAATACTTGTTTTTTTGATCCTGGAGGGGGAGGAGACCCTATTTTGTATCAGCATTTATTTTGATTTTTTGGTCATCCTGAGGTTTATATTTTGATTTTACCTGGTTTTGGTATAATTTCTCATATTGTGGTGTACCACTCTTCTAAGAAACAAGCTTTTGGTACTTTAGGTATAATTTATGCTATATTGGCAATTGGGGTTTTAGGATTTATTGTTTGGGCTCATCATATGTTTACGGTGGGTATGGATGTAGATACTCGTGCTTACTTTACTGCTGCTACTATAGTAATTGCTGTTCCTACTGGGATTAAAATTTTCAGGTGACTTGCTACTATTCAAGGGTCTAAGGTTAAATTTGAAGCTCCTATGTTGTGGGCTTTAGGTTTTATTTTTTTATTTACTGTTGGTGGTTTAACTGGTATTGTTTTATCTAACTCTTCTCTAGATATTGTTTTACATGATACGTATTATGTAGTAGCTCATTTCCATTATGTGCTTTCTATGGGGGCTGTTTTTGCTTTGTTCGCTGCTTTTAATTATTGATTCCCTTTACTTACTGGTTTAACTTTACATTCTCGGTGAACTAAAAGTCATTTTTATGTAATGTTTGTGGGGGTTAATTTAACTTTTTTTCCTCAGCACTTTTTGGGGTTAGGGGGAATACCTCGTCGTTATTCCGACTACCCTGATTGTTACGTAGGGTGAAATGTTATTTCCTCTTTAGGTTCAATTATTTCTTTTGTGGCTGTTTTGTATTTTATGTTTGTCGTTTGGGAGGCTCTGGCTACTCAGCGTGGTTTGATGTATAGTTTTCATTTTAGTAGTTCTTTGGAGTGAGGTGATGTTGCTCCTTTAGGATTTCACAGGTTAGAAGAGTCTGGTTATCTAGGGGTTTTTGATTATTAAATGAATCTGATAAAATAAGGAAGTTTAAATTTTAAGAAATAAGCTATTATTAATGTTTAATTAGATAGTAAGACATGTCTCGATATAGACAGTTAGGATTTATAGATGCAAGTTCTTTAGTTATGGAACAGTTAATTTTTTTTCATGATCATGCTATGGTGGTTTTAGTTTTTATTGTTTTTTTGGTGGGTTACTTGATGGTATATTTAATGTTTAGTAGGTTGATGGATCGTAATGGGCTAGATGGTCAGGTTATTGAGATTGTTTGAACTATTTTACCTGCTGTGATTTTAGTATTTCTTGCTCTTCCTTCTCTTCGTTTGTTGTATTTAATGGATGATTTAGGTAGTTGTTTTCTAACCATTAAGTGTGTAGGTCATCAATGGTATTGAAGGTATGAGTACTCTGATTTTGTCGGGATTGCTTTTGATTCTTACATGCTTCCTGCTGATGATTTGGAGATTGGTGAATACCGTCTTCTTGAAGTCGATAATCGAGTTATTGTGCCTTCCGGGTTGGATGTTCGTGTTCTTGTGAGGTCTGAGGACGTTATTCACTCTTGAACTGTCCCTTCTTTAGGGGTTAAGGCTGATGCTGTTCCTGGTCGTTTGAATCAGATTAGTTTTCACGTAATGTACCCCGGGGTTTACTATGGTCAGTGTTCTGAGATTTGTGGAGCTAATCATTCTTTTATACCTATTTGTTTAGAGGGTGTCGACTTAAATAGATTTATGACTTGGGTGAAAGGAGTTGAGAGATCTGAAGAATTTTAAGGAAGTGTTTAGATGATGTATAAAAAATTAGTTAAATTTATAATATAGGTTTGTCGTACCTAAGTTACTGAGCTTTCAGTATTTTTTGATTAGGCTTGTGTTAATAGTTCTTTAGATTAGAAATTATTTAGTTTTTAAGTCTTTTTATGCCTCAGTTAGGTCCTGTAAATTGATTGTTTGTTTATTGCTTTTTTTGGTTTGTTTTAATGTTATTGTCTGTAGTTTTTTGATGAATAAAAAGTAACCGGTTTGATTTAGGTGTTTCTGGTGATAATAAGAAAGGTTTTGTTAGTGAGAGTGGTCATAGTGAGGGAAATATACACTGAAAATGGTAAGATTTTTAATTAGAGTTTTATAGTTAGATATTTGGTTAAAAAGAATGTTAGTTGATATTTTTTCTACGTTTGATGATAATAATTTTGTGTTTATATCGTATTATTTACTTATGTGGGTGTTTTCTTTAGTTTGTGTTTTTGTTTTTTTTTGTAGAAATAAGTGAGTTGGAAATAGGTCTTTTGGTGAATTAATTAATTTGTTTAAGCAAGTTATTTTTTCTCAAAGTGCTCGTTCTTTTGGAAGTAAAATAGGGGGGTTTTCTTTAGTATTAAGGAGTTTCTTTATTTTATTGATTAATATAAATTTAGCTGGGTTGATGCCTTATGTTTTTAGTGTAACTGCTCATTTGAGACTTAGTTTGAGGTTTGGTATTTGTTTTTGACTGTCCCTTATTATTTCTGGGTTTGCTTATAACCCTTTAGTAGCTGCTTCTGGGCTTTTGCCAGTTGGGGCTCCTTCTTTTTTAAATCCTTTTTTGGTTTTAGTTGAGACCGTTAGAATTTGTTTTCGTCCTTTAACGATTTCTGTTCGACTTGTTGCTAATATTAGTGCTGGGCATATTATTTTAGGTTTAATTGGAATATACATGTCTGAAGGTATTTTTTGTTACTCCCTTTTGGCTTTATTAATTGTGGTTTTTGTTGAGGTGGGGTATTTTATTTTTGAAATTGGTGTAGCAGTTATTCAAGGGTATATTTTTTCTTTGTTAATTACATTATACTCGGACGAGCATCCTCGTTAAATGACCATTTTTGTGTTATAATTTTTTAAGTGTTGTAGTAAAAGCTAAAATAGAAGCGCTGGTCTTGTAAGCCAGATATTGAGATAAAACTTCTCTTACTTCTTAGTATATTAAAAACTTTTTTATTTTGTTGTAGTTTTATATTTTTAATCTAGATTAAAATGCTAGTTGGGATATAATAAGAATGGTCATTGTAGAGATTAAGATAATAGATTGATGGTTAGGGGTAGAAATTGATGACAATTTATAATTAAAGGAAATTAGGTTTTTTAATGAGGATTTTAGGGTTTTAGTGGTTATAGACTCTAACCACCCTTGGTCTAGGATTTTCGTTGGTTTTTTTAAGTTTTTAATTGATAAAGCTAAGGCTCCTTGGGTGGAAATATCGGGTAAAAATCATATTGAGGTTAAGAAGTATTTGGTTGTTTGATCAGATTTGATTAGTATTTTTTGATTAAATATTTGTGAACCTAAATATAGTCCTGATAGAATAACTATTGGTGTTAATAGTTTTTGATGAAGTGAAATGAAGATGGGGGTTGTGAAGGTAAGCATAGTTTTCTGTATAATAAATCCTCCTAAAACTGCTAAGAATGATAGGATTGTTATAGGAATTAAGGTGTTTTTTTCTTCTTCTGTGTTTTGGTGGTTAGGTTTAGATTTTATATGATCTCATAGAGTTATTGCTGATAGACGGAAGGAGTATATTGATGTAAGTCCTGTGGCGAAAAACATAAGTAAGATTAGTATAAGGTTTGTGTTAGAGAACAAGAATCTTTCTAAAATCAGGTCTTTAGAGTAAAATCCTCTTATGAATGGGGCACCACAAAGAGATAGATTGGCGATATTTAAGTGAGTTGTAGTTACTGGAAGCTGAGATCAGATCTTTCCTATTTTACGGATGTCTTGGTTATCTCTGTTGCAGTGAATAATTTTCCCTGCACAAAGGAAAAGTAGGGCTTTAAATATCGCGTGGGTATAAAGATGGAATAAAGCCAATAATGGAAGGGATAAGGCTAATCTTCTTATTATAACCCCTAATTGTCTTAGAGTAGAAAGAGCAATAATCTTTTTTAGGTCTGTTTCTATGTTGGCCGAGATTCCTGCTATTAAAGTTGTTATTGTAGCAATAAATAATAAAGAGGAGATAAGAGAAGGTGTTTCGTTTAAAAAGTAAAAGAAGCGGATTAGGAGAAAGACTCCTGCTGTTACTAGTGTTGAGGAGTGGACTAGAGCTGAAACTGGTGTAGGAGCTGCCATTGCTGCGGGTAACCACGCTGAAAATGGGATCTGGGCTCTTTTAGTTATTGCTGCTAGTATTAAACATAAGGCTACTAGGAAAGATATAGGAGAGTTCCATATTGATATAATGTTTCAGTGCCCTTGAGTGACTGTAAGTGAAATCGCGATAAGAATTATTATATCTCCTACTCGGTTTGATAGGGCTGTAATTATACCGGCTGCTAGTGACTTATGATTTTGGTAGTAAATTACTAGAGCGAAGGATACAACACCTAAACCATCTCATCCTAGGAGTAGTGTAATTAGATTGGGGATAAAAATTAGTAAGTTTATTGATGCTACAAATGCTATAATCATCATAATAAATCGAGATTTGAATGGGTCAAGATCTATGTAGTAAATAGAAAACCATACAACAGAAGAAGAAATTAACAGTACAATTGTACTAAAGCTTGTTCCTACTGGATCAAGAATTAGTTGGAAGGATATTATGGTAGTTCTAATTGATAAGAGCTGTCAGTCTAGTAGAATTGATTTGTTTAAGTAAATTAGTAGTATAGAAGCTAAACCTATAATGAATATTATTGATATAAGCATTAAAAGTCTTATGTTTAAAGATTTGTTTGGTTTTATCATTATCAAGTAATGGGTTATTACATCTTTTTTAAGCCCACATCCTAATGTTTTATTTAAACTAACTTGATAATTAAAAAAAATATAGATTTATCTTATATTTATTGGGAAGAGTTGTTTGGCTCTTTCTTAAGAAATCAAAATTCTTTGTGCTCTTACACTGCCCTATATATAAAAAAATAAAGTCTACAGGGTATTATATAATAATTTTTGTTATGTTTAATGTAAGAAGTAGGAGTGGAGTTAAGTGAAAAAGTATTAAGTTATGGTTTATTTTTGTTGGTGTAGAGAATGGATTAATTGTTTTATTAAGTAAGCCATGTTGGGTGGTTGTATAAACTAATAAATTGTAGGATGCTCTTAGTATTCCTATAATAACAATAATTAGTGAGAGTGAAGAAGAGAAAAAAATGATTGATGGGATCGCGATGATTTCTCTTATAAGAGAAATTGAGGGAGGGGTAGGAATGTTTGCGGTGCAGAAAAAGAACCATCAAAGTGATAGTGCCGGTGATATTATTAGTAATCCTTTTGGAATTAATATTCTTCGTGATTGGGTTCTTTCATAAGCTAAATTAGATAAACAAAATATACTTGATGAAACTAAGCCATGTCTAATTATTATTATAAAGGCGGCAGATCAACCCCATGTTGAGTTTGTCAGAGTACTTGCTAAGACGAATCTTATGTGAGCTACGGATGAGTATGCGATTAGTGATTTTAAGTCTGTTTGTCGTAGACAAATTATTCTTGTAAGTATCCCTCCTCAAAGAGCTATAGGAGTTAATAATGAAAACAATGAGTTTGATGATAAGTGATAAAATATTATAATTTGAATCAACCCGAATCCCCCTAATTTAAGAAGAATTCCCGCTAAGATTATTGACCCTGCTACTGGTGCTTCTACATGGGCTTTTGGTAATCAGAGATGTACTGAGTATACAGGAAGTTTTACTATAAAAGCTAAAATGGAGAAAAATAATATAAGTAAATATCTTCAGTTATTATTAATTCTTTGATTTATCTGGTCTATTGTGAGAATATGTTTGTTTAGTGAGGGGTTGTTTGTTAAAAGAATTACTAAAAAAGGCAATGAGGCAGTTACTGTGTATAAGATTATATATATCCCTGCTTGAAGTCGTTCTGGTTGATAACCTCACCCTAGAATTAAAATTAATGTTGGAATTAGAGACATTTCGAAAAAGATGTAGAACCAAAATATTCTTCTAGCTGAGAATGTTAAAATTAGAATTAAATTAAGAGAGGCTACTAAAAATCTAAATGTTTTAGGGGATTTGTTTTTTAATAATACTCTTTTGTGTCTCGCGATTATTATTAAAAAAGAAATTCATCAGGTTAATGAGATTAGGGCCGCAGAAATTGGGGATGTTGAGAAAAATAAAGATTGGGTAGAGATAAGGTCAATTTGGAATGTGTTTATAAATATTGAGAAAAATGCCCCCAAGGCTAGTATTCATTTTCGTAGTATTCAATTGAACTTATTAGATTTATTTGGAATCAAAAGTATAGATAAGTTTAGAATAAGTAAAGTCTTTAAAATTTGTTTATAGCTAACGATGAAACGTAGTCATTTCCGTTAGAGCGGATAATAGATACTAAAATGGCCAAACCTAAACTTGCTTCACATACTGATATGGTTAAAAACAAGATAAGTGGGACTGAGTTTATTGAGGTTAATGATGAAGTATATATAATTATAATAAAAATTCCTAGTGCTATTTTTTCAAATAATAAAAGTATTATGATGATGTGATTTATTTGGATTATAATGGAGAATAGAACTGTAAAAATTAATATAATTGAAATAATTGTTGTTAAGTTGTAAGTAATTCTCATGTCTTAAAGGTAAATATTACTAAGAGAGTCGAACTCTTGAAAGTTGATTTCAAGACAACTTTGTTACCTAAACGAGTAATAGTTAAAGGGAGTTTATTCTATACACCTAATAATCAGTCCCATGATTTTATTATCATAGGGGATAAAAGAAAGTAAGAAAAATAAAGTACAGTAAATTCTTGACCGATAAGTTCATATGGGGGTTCTACTGGGCGTCTACCGATTCAGGTTAAAATAATTACGATTGATACTAAGATTCATAATATTATTTGGTTAATAGGATAAAAAGATATAGACCGAAATTTACCTGTGTGAGTAAGAGGGCATAAAAATAAAATTAAAATGGAAAATAAAAGACCTATAACTCCTCCTAACTTATTTGGGATAGAACGAAGGATGGCATAGGCAAATAAAAAGTACCATTCCGGTTGAATATGAACAGGGGTAACTAGCGGGTTTGCTGGGGTAAAGTTGTCTGGGTCCCCTAGTAAGTTTGGTGAGAATAAGACAATTGTTATTAGTGAGAGGAATATAAGCATTGCCCCAAAAATATCTTTAAACGTATAGTAAGAGTGAAATGGGATTTTATCTGTGTTTGTAGATAAACCTAAAGGATTATTTGATCCTGTTTCGTGAAGAAAAATTAGATGGATTAATCTTAATGCTGCTATAACAAAAGGAAGGAGAAAATGAAGTGCAAAGAATCGAGTTAGTGTTGCTGCATCGACAGCAAAACCTCCTCATACCCAGTTTACTAAAGATGTACCGATATACGGGATTGCAGATAAAAGATTAGTAATAACTGTTGCCCCTCAAAATGACATTTGCCCTCAAGGTAAAACGTAACCTAAAAAAGCTGTACCTATAGTAGTAAGTAAAAGAATTACCCCTACGTTTCAGGTGTGGATGTATAGGTATGACCCGTAATAAAGTCCTCGTCCAATATGTAGGTAAATACAAATAAAAAATCAGGAAGCTCCGTTTGCGTGAATGGCTCGTAGAAGCCAGCCATAGTTTACATCTCGAGTGATATGAGCTACGGATGAGAATGCAGTGTCGATATTAGAAGTGTAGTGCATTGATAAAAATAGTCCTGTTAGGATTTGTATTATTAAACATAACCCTAAAAGAGAACCAAAATTTCATCATGCTGAAAGGTTCATAGCTGCAGGTAAATCAATAAATGATCTGTTTATCCCTTTAATAATTGGATGTGTTTTTCGTACAGGAGAAAAATTATGCATATTTAGGTTATAGGTTATGTTTAGTTCATTTGAAATGGGCGTAGTGGACCTCCTTGGTAGTAGCATACTTTTACTACTCTTAAAAGATTTGTGAATAAAATTAACCCTAAAAACAAAATAATGAAAAAAGAATACGAGGAAATTAAATATGAGGGAGTTATAGTCAGTTGTCATTTTTGTGAGACAACAGATGATAGTGTTTGTGTGGTTGATGTATCTGGTGTGGTTGTTATAGAAACAATATTAGAAAAAATAATCAGTAAAATTAGAGTTATGACAGTTGTTTTTATTCTTGAAAAAAGATGATTGGGAATAATAGATGCGACATAAGCAAACATAACTAATAAGCCCCCTACATAAATTAAGAACAGCATATACCTATATCATGTAGATATAAATGATGCTATAAAAATTGATGTTAAAGACACAACCAACATTAGGTTTAGGCCTAGTCTTATTGGTTGTATTATTATTGGGGTTATTAAGATTAGTGATGCTAATATGGATGTAATAAATGTTAAAGTGATTCAAAAAATAAGAGTTTGTTCTTAGTTTTTAGCTTCCAATGCTAATGTTTTATTTAAACTATTTTTTGATAAAAATATATTTATTTGGATAATTAAAATCAATATTAAAAAAGCTAATGTAAATGGTAAGAACCCTTTTCACGTTAGGTATATTAGTCGATCATATCGGAATCGAGGGTAAGTTGCTCGAAACCAAATAAATGAAAAACAAAAGAAGATAATTTTTACTGACAAGATTAGTGAAGAACTTAAAATAAATAAGTGAATTCCCCCAAAAAAAATAACTGCCGTAACTATACTTATTAGAATAATGTTTGCATATTCTGCTAAGAAAATTATAGCAAAACCTGCTGCTCCGTATTCGATATTAAATCCTGAAACTAACTCCGACTCCCCTTCTGCGAAGTCGAATGGGGCTCGGTTAGTCTCTGCCACGCAGGAAGCCAACCAAATTAATCTTATTGGTATTATTATAAAAAAAAATCACATGTTTTTCATGTTGTCTGCGACTTCTAGGAATGAGAAGGATATAGCGCAGAATAGGGAAGTTATAAGAATAAGTGTGAGTCTAACTTCGTATGAAATAGTCTGAGAGACTGCCCGTAAGGCCCCAATTAAAGCATATTTTGAATTAGAGGACCATCCGGCTAATAGTGTACCATAAACGTTTAAAGCTGAGAGTGAGATAAAAAGAAGGCTTCTTCAAGATAGGATGAGTAATGTCCTGTTTATTGGTAGGGTTTGTCACAGTAATAGTGCTACAATTAATCTAATAATTGGGGCTGCAAAATAGGGAATTTGATTCGCTAATAGTGGTTTGGTAATTTGCTTAGAGAATAGCTTGATAGCGTCTGCTGCTGGTTGGGGAATTCCTGAGATTGAAACTTTATTAGGACCTTTTCGTGTTTGCATATACCTAAGAGTTTTTCGTTCAAATAATGTAAAAAAGGCAACTGTAATAAGTACGCAGATTAAGTTGATAGTTATCAATGGAATATATATTCACATAACTAAAAGAAAACTGGGTTTTCATTTTTAGGGCTTAAACCTAATGCACTTTTCTGCCATTTTAGTTATAAGTTAAATAGAGGTATAAAATTCTCTTTTTTTTGATCCTAAGTCAACTGCACTATTCTGCCAATTTAACTTTAATAATAATTAAAATGTATTAGTTTTGTAAAATTTTTTTCTAAAAAAGGTCCTTTCGTACTATTTTTTAGGTTTTTTATAGATATAATCCAACCTGGCTTACGCCGGTTTGAACTCAGATCATGTAAGGTTTTAATGGTTGAACAAACCAACCCTTAAAGACTGTTGCGTCTTTAGGATACCTTAATCCAACATCGAGGTCGCAAACTTTCTTTTTAATAAGAGCTCACAAAGAAAATTACGCTGTTATCCCTACGGTAACTTTTTTCTTTTATCGAATATTTTTCGGGTCGTAACTTGTTGGTGTTTTTATTGAAGGAAGCTTTGTTTGTTCCTTAGTCGCCCCAACTAAAGGTGTTATTTCTTTTTGGTTTTTTATAGTAGATTTTAACCTAAAGCTCGATAGGGTCTTATTGTCTTACATAAATATCTAGGCCTTTTCACCTAGTAGGTAGTTTCGATAGATTAAAAAAAGAGACAGTATTATTCTCATTAAACCATTCATACTAGCCACCAATTAAGAGGCAAGTGATTATGCTACCTTTGCACGGTCAGGGTACCGCGGCTATTTAATTGTAAAAATCATTGAGCAGGCCTGACTCCTTATTTCTTTCAAGGAGCCATGTTTTTGGTAAACAGGTGGAATAAGTTTTTGCCGAGTTCCTTTTTTTTATTTTATCTTTTTTAATTTAGTTTTTTCATTTGTTTAATTGTTAAAGTGATAATTTTCTTAAAAGATTACTTGTTTAAAAATTCTCTTTAGTTGATTACTTAATTTTTCAATATGCTTCAATAGTTTATAGGAAAATTCATTAATTATTTTTTATTTTATTTAACTGATCTATAACGATTTCTTTAAGTGGTTGATTTTAAACCTATTTTGTAAGTAAAAAAAATATTTTCACAACAAAAAATCAAGCTTATCCTTGATTTTATGACTAGTAGTTTTTTTGTTTTTATAGTTTTAATTTTAAAAAAAACTACTGTAACACTTATATGTATTTTTTGAAGAACCAGCTATCTTAAAATGCGATTGGAATATCACCTCTATTTTTTTATCTTAAAATTATATTGCTACATAAACTTCTTGTAAAAAAATAGATCATTTTTATTTCGGGTTAATTATCTTTTGTTTTTTTTATTTAACCATGATGCTAAAGGTACGGTAATAAATGCCTACTTTTTTGTTTTTATTTTAAGTTCACTTGCGTTACTTTTTTCTTTTAATTTTCTTTTCTGTTCTGTTTTACTAGGGATTTAAAGATTTAATTTTGATTGATAATAAATAAAATTGTTATATTTTATCTATAGAATTTAAAGTATTCTTGAAATAGAAATTATATCAGTGTAAGTGATATGTAATAATTTATACTATACTTTATTTATGTTAGAGGCAGCTTCCGCTACATCTACTATGTTACGACTTATCTCGTTTTTCAATGAGAGCGACGGGCGATATGTACACACTTTATTTCCTTATTCATTTGTAGTGATTTTTACAAATTACTTTTAAGTCCTATTTTGTTCTTTATTTTTCTTTTAAGATTCCATTAGAATTTATTAATTGTAACCCATCTCTTCTTTACTTATTGGCTGCACCTTGATCTGGCCTATGAGAAAATTTATCAAAATAATTTAATCTTTATTGTTAACTTTTTTTCTTTTTAAGGTTAACTTATGGCGACGGTATACAAGCTGAAATGTTCTAAAGTAAATAAGATTGTCGTGGATTATCGAATTAAAGGACAGGTTCCCCTAAGTGGGTTAAAGTACCGCCAAGTCCTTTAGGTTTTAAACATGTGTTCGTAATACCCAAGCAAAATTAAATTAATATTTATTTCTTTAAATAGTAGGGTATCTAATCCTAGTTTTTGTAAAAGATGTTACGGCGTCAATAATAAAGAATATTACGGATTTTTTTTTTAAAAAATTATACTTTATTAATTTAAATTACTATTCTTTGTTTAATGAAAATATCTAACCGTCTTTTTTGCTGTTGTTAGTTGATTTGGGTTAATGGTTTAACCGCGGTTGCTGGCACCATAATTTACCAACCCTTTATTCAATAACTAAACCTAAGTTTCCTTTGTTTTTAATCTTTGATACTGATGGAAGTGGAATAATCAAAGTATCTTGTTTTTATAAATAATACTTTAAGCAAATAAAGACGTTTTTAACGCCTATTAAATAAGCGATCTCACTAATTCCTTGTAGTGTCATGTATTTTTTTATGAAAAAACCAACTTTAAGGCCAGAACCAAACCTTGTTTAAGAAGAGGATAAATTCCTGTGGTTAGATCTACAGTCTAATGCGTTTAACTCTGCCACTTCTCACTAGGTAAATAGGTTAACTAAAGACGCTAAATTGCGTGTGGACGGGGTATGAGCCCGCTAGTTTTAAGTAACTTACTTTAGTAAAAGAGATAAAACATTATCGTTTTTAGATCTTCAGTCTAACGCTTATTAACTCAGCCATCTTTTATTCAAAACTTAAGCTTATTTTGCTTATTAAAGGCTTTGAAGGCCTAAGGTTTAGATTTAACCTAAAGTTTTGTTGATGTAGATTAATATGGACATAAATTCCATTTTTTTAAGCTTGCATCTTAACGTTGTGACAACTAATTAACTTAACTTAAATGTCGTTTGACCCTTTTTTTTCGAATTTTCTGAGTAATTTTCGATTGAAATGAGCTGAAAATAGGTAATTTGCATTTCGTGAAATTTTTTTTTTTTTTTGGTAAAAAATTGTTCTATTATTTCTTTGTGTTTTTTCGTTTTTGAAAATTGTATTTCAGTGAAATTTTTGAAAATAACGTTAGTGTAGTTCAGTAGGCCAAAATTTAATGGAAATTAGGGTCCCCCTAGTGTCTTCTCTGTAAAGGAAATTGATTAAGGTGAATTTGGTTGTGCGCTGAGATTTCAGGGTGATTTATAAAATTCTTTAATTGTTAATTAATATTTTTATTAATTAATTATATAGATTTGTGTTTTTTAATTTAATTAAATAAACTAATATATATAAATATATAAATATATTAAAATGCATTTGTTATGAATTAATTATCCTTATAATAATAAAAAAAAAGAAAATAATAAAAGTAAATTGTATCTTTAAATATGAACCGATTAGGATGAGTAGATGATGTTGGTTGTCTATGAGTGGAGTATTTAGTAATAAGGGTGGGTTTTTATATATATAGTATAATGTGTAATATATATTTAAATAAGGAGTAATCTAATTTAGATTGCGGTTATTTTGAGTTGAAGTTTTACACCTTTTAAGTATATCAAGTACAATTGTCTTCCAATCAATAGGTTTAACTGTTAGTTAAAAAAGGTAAAAATAAGTTACTAGGGTGTGATTTAGCATATTAGGTTTTCGTCCTAGTGGTGTAGAGTGGTTCTACTTGTAATTATGGGACGTAATCCTTTTCATTTGGTGAGTTTTAGTCCTTGACCTTTAACAGGGTCTATGGGGGCTTTTTTTTTGGTTTCTGGTTGGGCTTCTTGGTTTAATGGGTATGGTGTTGGTTGTACTTATATTGGTGTTTTTTTGGTTATTTTAACCATAGTTCAATGATGGCGAGATGTTTCTCGAGAGGGGGCTTTCCAGGGGTTCCACACTTCTGATGTGTGTAGGGGTCTTCGTTGGGGGATGATCTTGTTTATTGTTTCGGAAGTTTGTTTTTTTTTTGCTTTCTTTTGAAGTTACTTTCATAGAAGTTTAAGTGTGGTGATTGAGTTAGGTTTGTGTTGACCTCCTTCTGGTGTGGAGGCATTAGATCCTTTTTCTGTCCCTTTATTGAATACTGTTGTTCTTCTGGCTTCTGGGGTTAGTGCTACTTGGGCTCACCACTCTTTAATAGAAGGAAGCCGTAGTGGGGCTATTCAGGGTTTAATTGTTACTGTGGGTCTTGGTTTGTATTTTACTTATCTTCAGGCTATAGAGTATTATGAGACTTCTTTTACTATTTCTGATGGGGTTTATGGTAGAACTTTTTTTGTTGCAACTGGTTTTCATGGTGCTCATGTTATTATTGGAAGAACTTTCTTGTTAGTTTGTTTGTGGCGGGTGTATGTTCACCAGTTTTCTAGTTCACATCATTTTGGTTTTGAGGCGGCTGCTTGGTATTGACATTTTGTAGATGTTGTGTGGTTGTTTTTGTATGTTTGTATTTATTGATGAGGTTCTTAGGATGGGAATAAGTATTTAAATATGTTGAGAAATGAATAGTTCATATATGATTTCGGCTCATAGTTTGGTGGTTTTATCACCCTTAATATTTAAGTAAAAGCCAAAGATAGAGGCACTTGTTTGTTAATCAAGATATTGTGATGTCTGTTCACTTACTTAGCTTAAATTTAAGGTTAATTTTCATTTTAGCAATATTTTGTTTGTTTAGGATTATTAGATTTAGTCGACCTTATGTTATGCAAAGTATTATTGTATTTAGATTAGGTGTAATTGTGGTTTCCATATTAATTATGATGATTGGTTGGAGGGTATCCGCCCGCTCTTATAGAGATCGGGAGAAGAGGAGGCCTTTTGAGTGCGGGTTCGATTCTTTAGGTTTTTCTCGGATTCCTTTTTCTTTACGATTTTTTTTATTAGCGGTGGTTTTTTTGATTTTTGATGTTGAGGTTGTTTTATTGTTTCCGTTTATTAGAAAGAGTTTGTGTCAGTTTAATTTAATGTTAGTCATTAGGGGGTATTTTTTTCTTGCTATTTTATTAGTTGGTTTAATTCATGAGTGAAAAGAAGGGTCGCTTGATTGGGCTATTTAATTTTATGGTTGTTATACTTTAATTAAAAAGGCTTGATTTGCATTCAAGTAATAGAGCTTTTTGCTTTTAACGACATTTTAGGTGGCCGAGATTTGAGGCATTAGATTTTTAATTTAATTACGGTTTTATATTAAATAACCCCTGAAAGGTGACCTAACATTAGTACTGTGCCGGATAAACGGATTATCTTGATGTGGTAAACAATGAAATTAAAGCTTTTCCAGTACTTTCGTTTTATTTGGTAAATTTTGTTTAAGCTATAAAAAAATCTGGGATAAACTAGGGCTGCTAACTTTGGTTTGAGTAGTTCAATTCTATTCTTTTTTATGTGATTTTTTCTTTCCTTCCTTTTGTTTCTTTTTTTTTTTTTTTTTTGTTAGTATTTGGTAGAATCATTAGAATCTCTTCTTTCCATTGGTTGTTTGTTTGGGTGGGGCTTGAGGTTAATTTAATAGGATTTATCCCTGTTTTGGTTTATTCGGGTAAGCGTTTGATAGCTGAGTCTGGGGTAAAATATTTTTTGGTTCAAGCTTTAGGTTCTTCTTTGTTCGCTGGGGGCAGCTGTATTGTATTTGGTAACTTAAGTGGGCTTGATTTGGCCTATGGTTGAGTTGATTTTAGATTGTTAAATGGTGTAGAACTGGTAGGTTTCTTTCTTCTTTTGATGAGTTTGTTTATAAAACTTGGTTGTTTTCCTTTTTATTCTTGAGTTCCTTCTGTTTGTGTTGGTTGCTCTTGATTTAGTTGTTTTTTTTTGTTGACGTGGCAAAAGTTGGCACCCTTTTTTGTTTTATTTAGAGTTAGTGGGTTTTATGGGAGTATGGTTTTTTGGATTGTTGGAATTTTAGGGGGTTTATCTTCTTTTGTTGGTGGGGTAGGAGGTATAGGAGAAACTTGTATTCGGTGTTTACTAGGTTATTCTTCTGTCGGTCATTCTGGTTGGATGGTTTATTCTGGTATATTAGGATTTAGAACTTTTTTTTGTTATTACTCTGTTTACTTTGTAGTGTCTATTTGTCTGTTTTGTGTTTTGGGGATTTTAGGTAGAAAAGGAATAGGACATTTTAATAGATTTTTTAAGGATAAAGAATTTGTTATAGGATTAGGGTTTATAAGTGTGTTATTGTCTTTAGGTGGTGTTCCTCCTATGCTTGGTTTCTTTGGAAAGATGATTGTTATTTTTAATGGAATACTGGTAAGTAACTTTCTGTTTATTTCTTTATTAATTTTCGGGTCTTTGTTAAGTTTATATTATTATTTGGTTTTGTTCTTTGGGGTGTTCTTTAGTAGAAAAAGGTTAGTTTTAAGTTATAAAGATTTTTATAGCTTAGGAAATAACGGATCTTTAGGGTTATATGTAGGTGTGTTTATTGTAAGCTTAATTGTAGTTATTAACTTATTCGGAGTAGTTTTTTGTTTTTTTGTTTTTTAGGGTTT